TGCTTACAAGAACATCTTCCCAGGTGGGAATGTTACGTCGTATTTTCTCTGCTAATTCTTTGAAGGTTGATCAGGGCATTTCTATATTGTATATCCAGCGATTTCTCGTTTTTTAATTCCTTTTTCTAATCTCGTCGAGCCCTACCCTGTCCTTCTGAAGTACCAGGCAGCTGAAGGTTCTCTTCCGAATTCTTTTAATGAAAGACGGATCCCCAAAGGGTCCCGGTGGTGTACTGGACCCCCCATACATTCCTCCCGAAGCTGATGGATAGAAAAGAGAAATGGCACGACTAAGATCGTCCATAAATAGATACCCGAGTGAAAAGAAGAACTTGGACAAAACAAGAAGACAAACGATTTGACCAATAATTACGTTTTAGATTCGTACGCCTTTTCTTTTGGAACATTCTTCACTAAAGTGAAAGAACCCCAAAAAAGGATAATTGCACTAGACAAAAGAACACGCAGATATAGAGTTCTACATATAGAATAGAACATGAAACCTTACCCCATTGTTCGCGGAGCGGCATACCATAAAAATGAGACCCATGAAGCCGACCATTAATGACTAGTTCGAACCCCAGGAGCGGAAAGCAGCTCGCATTTTTTTAATAAGACAAGTTCAGTCGAGGAGCGGAAAGCCCAAAGAGTGACAACAATCGTATATGAATATGAATTGTTAACATATACTTATTTTGGTGCATCATTTTGATCATATTTATCTATCTATTATTGTATTGGGATATTACCTCAGGCATATTTGGAACAAGTCCAGTTGCCAATAAAAACGAAATCATGATACCAATACCTACTGACTTAAGAACATCACCTGTTGCCGGAATGGAGATCTCTGAAAATGGCTTCTCTTCTTCTTTTGCTCTCTGTACATTATTTGATAGATAGCTATCTTTTCTATCAAGCTAATCCGTCAGAAGTTAGGGGAGTGATAACTCATATCGAAAAAGTGAGTCTAATCAATACTTAACACCCTGAGGAGCCATGTCTGGAATTCCGGGTAAAAACCCGTACCAGACTGTACATCCAATACCCAAACTTACTAAGACCAGAAATCGACCGTACATACCATTACAATATGTTAAGACCTCAACGAGAATCTTATTCGGTGTAGATAAACCACGCAATCCAGTTCCACTCCAACTATGTGAGGACATTATTTGTTCAGATAGTGGACTGCTAGAATATGAGAAACCTAACTTAGAACTTATTCAACTTCACTTTGAAATACAATGAAGTCCAGAAATTATGAATTAGGACTGTAAGTAAGTGATCAGTAAGGTCCTAAAGAAAGAAAAAGAAAAAAAAGCGTTCTGTTGCTTGCAGTTTTCTTTTATCGAGATTGGGTTGGTGTTCAGTGTACTATACTAAGGTTAAGGTACTTCATCGAAAAGAATGCATTGCATGAACATTGAGATGCCCAAGATCAAAGGAACGAGGGGAAGAATCTACGAGAACATAAAATCGTTCATTATAAAGCGTGACGAGAATAAGAAATTCGAGTAAAGTTAAGGTCAGGAAAGGTTTTTGGTCACAAACAAGATCATGGATGCTTCTGTAAAGGTGAGAAAGGACAAAAGGGGCGAGAGCTAAGATAGGGCCTGAGGCCAAAGCTATGGCAATATGGCTGTATTCCTTAGTCATCATATTGGATTGATTACAAAGAAGAAAGGTGACGAATCCTGACCTCTTATCTCACCTTTCCCCCATCTCCCTACGAGCGTAGGAGCCGAAAGAGATATGTACATTATCCGCATTCAATTTCACATCACTCGAAGTAGTCAACATATCCACAGTCACATCCAGTCCGTAGGATGGCAAGCTAGTCAACGAGGACACGTCCATGACAGAAGGAATGGAATCAACCCACAGCCGAAGTAAAAGGTCTTCGTAGATGCCAACGGAAAATCTCTTTTTTCTTGTCATCACTCTCCATACGCTCTACCCAGTTAAGCCATTGAACGGGTTTGGCCATCTTCTCACAGAATTCTACTGGAAGCACTTGGTCCAATCTGGCTGGAGAGGTAAGGTATTCGTCACGAGCAACCGGCTAGCTCTGCTGTGAAATAGAAAGAAATGATAAAATCATCGATTGAACTCATTCGGAATTCAGGGATAATGCCCCGGTGTCAAGTGCATGTATGAAAGACTTTATGAGGAGAAAGATATGTGAATATAGTGCTAGTTCTTACTGAAACTTCTTTATCTCATGCACAAACTTATCTCTAAAGATAGGATGCCCTAACCACCCAACAGTTGTGTGGGACCTTTGCCGTCTGTCTTTGCCAATGGTTGATTAAGGTTATAAGTACGAGTCTGTCCCCATGCGCCTATCATTTTAGTCAGCGGCAGTGCCTTTCCTCACGTTCTTTGTGCAAGTTCAAAGCTTCTCTCTGCTTGTTGTCTCCTTCTATAGGATATTTCTCCCCGCCTAATACCCGACTGCCCTATGAGAGGTAGCTGGGGATGCTTCCTTCCCTGCTTTCTGTTACTCTTCTCTTAGCTTCGACTGACGAAAAAAGGATGACTTTGCTACAAGAAAAAAAAAGAAGGGAAAAAATTGGAAACTGCTTCCCCAGAGCCGTCGATAGCACAGCCGAGACAGCGACGGGTTCTCTGCCCCTGCGGGGATGGAGCGACAGAAGTTTTGAGAATGAAAGAGAAGGCACAGCTCACAAGCCTTGTGATAAGGCAAAGGCCTTTCAACTCATTCGAAGGTAGATCATCAAAAAAAAGAGCAAGCCGATGAAAGGAAGACTCTCTCGAAAGGTGTCTGCTCTAATAATAGAAAGAGTTCGTTGCATCAACAAAGTGTAGTAGTCAAAAGCGCTTACTTAAGCTCATCGATGTGTACTCCTCTAAAGTGAAAGAGAGGGCGCTTCTGAGCTAAATCAATCCCGCACAGGTGCCGGAACTTTACACTCAATGGAAAGCAAAAATTATGACTAAATCCGCTTTGAAAGCGATTCCAGAGACCATAAGAACGACCAGGTGGCGGGCGGGCTTCGAGTACCCTACTTACTAATTCTTTATGCATGGATGTAGGAAGAGCCAACTGCTTTCTTTGGGATCAGCGCTTAGGGTACAATCTTTTTATTATAATTCTAGTTATAAACCGAGTTTCTTAATAAAGAGAAGTTGGGGACATAGTCAACCTCCTACTATAAGAGCGATTCCCTGGGACCGGAAGGGGAAAGATTTCATCTTGAAAGACTGAGCCCCCGGCTAGCAAGATCGGAAGGTTTAGTGTCATCTTAAGAAGGAATACCCAACTTCTGGGGTCAGCTTCGATCACGAGGAGAGAAGAGCGGACCATTGAAGGTCTCAATTCCTATCCGCCCAAGGTAGAGAGTTCGATTTCAAATCCAACGATTTATTGACCTACGAATCTGCTATTACGCAACTCAACCCTTCGGAGCAAACTCTTTCAGTTGTTGGATGCGCAAAACAACCTATTCCCCTTTACGACGACTCGGTGACCTTTGACACCTTACACCTGGTTGCACTCCATCTTGACTTTCGCCTTTCAAAAGTGCAGTTGGCTCAAACTATTATTATTTTATTTTATTTTTTAGTGACTTGAAATTCAACCTTGAGACCGAGCCCTGCCTCTCACCTTTCGGTTCATTGCGCAGAAAGACTAAAAAGAAAAAAGGCAGCTTTCGGCGGACACAAGCCCTCGGGACTTGACACTTGGACACCGGGAAGCTTGCCCCTTGAGACTGGGTCCTTCGTTTGGAACTGCCCTTTTCCTTTCCAAAGTGGAATTCCTCGTTGCTTTCCCCTTTGACCTGTGCCAAAAAACACTTTTGCTGTTGCCAGGTGGTCATTCAACCTCGGTATCGGCAACCTTCACACCCTTCTCTGTTCTGTCGAATGAATCTTCAAATCATCATCTTCAAACCACGACTCCGATCACGGTTTCGTTGACTTTATCTCAGGTGACAGGGGCAGGAGAACACTTCACTTTATGCGCTTTGACAGCGAGCGAGATCTTTGAAATTCAATCAGAACAGCACTGGGTGGGTAAGATATAGGATTCTTGTCTGAGTCGCGTGGATCACAAAATGGATCTATGATTTCAAGTCCACTCGTTGATTTCGAGAAAACCGAGAGGAAGAAAAAGTACTCCAACTCTTTATTTTTCTTCATAGAACTGGCCTTCAAATGTATATTCATCCATCTATCAGCTGCGTCTTCTTTAGTGAATGAAAGAGGGACTCATTTTATAGGTAGCAAGGATAGGAAGAAGGGGCTCTCTCGTCTTGGTCCTTTTATAAAATGAAAGAAAGGCAAAAGTTGAGGTTTTTCTTCCAACTAGCGAGGAAAGGCCTCGTTTTGGTCCTGTAGAATGAATGTGAAAAGAAGAATCCGGTCAATCGTATGATTCAGATACCTGACGAAATAAACAGATAAAAGATCGGGATAGCCGGGATGACCTATTTCAAGATCAGATGATCCACCTCTTTGTCCGCTTGGGAGGGCTAACTCGGATAGGTCAGATACGAGGGAAAGAGCCCATAAAAGAGAGATCGGATGCCCTTTCCGATGCAGTTCACGATGCGGAGCTGCCAACTAGCGTCGCGTTGTAGTTTGTTGTTAGAATATCTATCAGCGTAGGAAGATGGAAAGAATATACTATACACTTGCGGAGAGTCAAAGAATAGGCCTGTTGGAGCTATATCTTCAGACGAATGACAAGGAATATCCGTATCCGTATATAATAAGTTGGGCTCTATCCTTCCCGCCCACCTCATTAATATCTGGAGGGAAGAATCCGAGGGTAGCCTGATGATTAAGGGACAGGGACACTGTCAACAGGGTATGTTTTTTTTTATCACCCCGGAGCACACTGCTTGAAATAAAGCGCAGTGAATAATGCGCCAGACCGCCTAACCAGTTGAACCGTTCCTTCCGTTCAGTAAGGGAATACAAGCATTACGGGTAAGCCGCAAAAGAATGTTCCTTGCTTCCCTCATGAGTCATTTTTGCTTTAATCAGTCTCGATAAGAAGCTCTCTTTTCCTTGTCGTCGTAGTAGAGTGATTCCTTCCCTCGTTATATGACGTTAAATGTCTGAGTGAGTCTAGTCCGGGTGGGTCTAACTCAAAGAAAGCGTTTAATGTCCCACTCACAATAAAATAGAATAGAGGATGTATGATCTGTACCATCTCCAGGATCAAAATTCTTTCCTTTGTCAACTCAGTGTAGTTGTCTTGTTAAACACAATCAACGCATGTCCGGTGATTCCCTTTTTTCTTATTCCTACCTTCGCGACATGCGATGGTGATGAGGGAAAGACACATGAGGTATCACCGGACTTTACTTTTATTCCCCTGTCTCAATCGGTCGAGCTGTATCGGTTATAGGGAACTGACCAATAGCTCTTCTTTTGATTGGTTTTTCAAGGTTAACGGTCCTGTTCAAGCATTGGTGCATAACGGGAGGCTAGCTCAGTAGATTACCTTTCCTGTAGTTTCAGAATTGTTGAGTTAATGATTTGCTTTAAGTAGCTTCGGTCGTTCGGTCGATAGGGTAAGCGCTCATTTCGTTCTTGCTTGCTTTCATTCTGTTATGAGAGAGAGCTGCTATACGTCTATTCTCTTTAGACAAATGACTGTCCGCTGGAAAATCCAGAGTCGAATTCATCCGTGTGGTGAATGAAACAACATTCATTGAATGAGTTGACGCTAAACCTCCTGCTCTTTAAGAGAGTCAAGGCTGTCTGCATTACTGGATTAAGACGAATTTCTTTTAATAGAAACTAGGGTCCACGTAGACTATTCGGAGGAGGTATGCTAATCAATGATCTACTGATGTAGCTAGTCTTACTAAAGCTTTTGCGTTATATGCTATTGGCTTAACTGGCTTTCAAGCGGATAAAGGAATGGAATTTCAAGTACAAGTAGTCGTCTACACTTAAAAGCTTTCTTGTCTTCACTGATTTTTTTTTAGTTTGGCCTATCTAAGGATTTAGTATTATTAGAGCATAACTTACTTTTCGTCATCGTGGGTCCATAACCATTTTACTACCAATTTATGTGGTTGATATGAAGATCACTGGCATAATCACTCAGCCCTTGAGGATGCAGCTTCTACGGATTGAGGTTATTCCCCGCTGGGCCAGGTGGGATGGGAAAGCGGTTGAGCGTGCAAAGGCGCAAGTCGAGCAACGTATCTGAACTGTTTTTAAGTAAAAAAGCGTGCAAAAGAAAAGGTCGGCTTTTCTTTTGGCTAACGGTTCCAAAGATTCTATCATCGAACATCGAATTCTTGGCGGGTCCTTCCTTGATCCGTTCCTCGCCTCATCTCCCTAATCTCCCCTATAAATAACAAGGCCCTTGCGCAGGTGGTTAGCAACTTTTTCAAGATTCGAGGGGCTGTTGCTGTGCTGCAGTTTCGCCGCTTGCATTGCAATTCTCGCACGTTTTTAGGGCGGATAAGAGGTACCTTTCAGCATAAGAGCACAGCACGGTAGTCACGCCTCCCATCTCATTCTCTGGTCACGTATTCGTCCTATCTGTTCTAGTTCTCGCTCATGAATGCTTCTGTTCGCGCTTAGCTTCTTTGACCGATAGGGTTAGGCACAGTTGTACTTTCTCTCCTAAAGCTAGCTTTTCTTTTCTTTTCTACCTTTTGATTAGACGGAACTACATGAAAGTCTGACGGTACTCCATGGAATCTAAGTCACTACACCTATCAAGTCTTCGGCCCCTCCCGGCCTCCGTTTCTCTTGGCGCCTTGACGGAACTACACCTAAAAGAACGGCGCTAAAGAGGAACTCTACCCTGCCCCACGTTCGGAATTCAACCTTGACGCAGTGTATATAAACCAGAAGTAGTTATAGATGCAGACGATAACTTATCGTCTTATCTTCATTTTATTAAAAGACCCTGTAGGGGTGAGAATAAGAATGACGATAAGCTATGACTCCAGCATAAAAAACAGCACATTAATCCCGGAGCTGTGGATGATTGAGACAGCTAGCTCGTTGATCTTTTTGGTAGTTTCCCTTTAATAAGTTGTACTCATTGGTTTTGCTGAGAAATGATTGGGAGAAGGATAGTGCACCATCCATCAATCCAATCGTACTATATCTGTCTACCCCATCCTGCCAAGTAAGAAGGTAGCCTTCATTCTTTCTACTACCATCCTAAAAGAGAATCAGTACTCGGGAATACAATGACTCTATCCTTCCGAAAAAGTCCTCATCTTCTGGGGGCCAAGCCTTGAAATAAGAAGCCATCAATCCCTTGAAGATGCTATCCATCTATTGCGACTGTTTCAATCTGCGGTCTATCCTTAATGAAAGTCCCAAACAATAAGACATCCGAGGACTTCTGTGGCTAAGCCCAGGTATCAAGGCGCCTAGGGCTAGGGGCGCAAAGGAGGGAATCAAAGCTTTCATAATCTCCGGGACCAGAATGAAGTATGCTTCAAAGCTTGGGGCATCATTGGTAGGGAATGAAGCCTTTCCTTGCATGGTTGGGAAGATAAAGAGAAGTGTGTACTCTAAGCATGCCTTAGACTGAAGGATATAGCGCTTACCTGATAATAGCGCTTAAACACCTGATAAAACAGCTCATACAGTGCTTCAAAGTAGTAATGTCTCAATCCCGGCCGTTGAGCATCATTCTATATGATGGATGTAACGCATTCTGTAATTCCATTCAAACTTTCTTTGAGTAAGAGCCTTATCGGGTCAAAAGGCATCCCTGTCAACAATCCTACGGAAAAAAATCTGTAGAGTAAGAAAAAGGTACTTAAAACCACGTTTGGTGACTTCCCTTCTGTGTAGACTGCCTACCAGGCTTTCCGTCTTAGTACTATGGTGGCCAACCAGAAGAAAATCCATCTTCGCTTTTCTGGGTAAGCTATCGAGCAATCTACTTACCATCCCTCGGCCTCTAAGTCCGCATAGACTTTCCCATCCCCCAGTGGAGCCGAGCCATCTACTTCTGACAGACCTGTTCCCCGGGATCCAGATCAATATGCCTCGGAATGGGAAAGAAATTACCTTTTTTTTCTATCGATCGTCTGGTTTTCCGTTTATCTCGTCCGAACCGAGACCATCAAAAGTGGCATAAGAACCACCTGGATTCTATTCCTTTGATCTATCTACTTCGTCCGAACCAAGCGGAATCAAATTCTATTTCTCCACTGTCCAGGGCCATACCCTGCAGAACAAGGCTTTCTCTTTCGGTGCTAGGCGAGGTTTGGAACCCTACCATCTATTCTATATGCATCTCAATAAATTCAATCCTCTGCTTGGAAACCTCCATACAACGCCCCTTGTTTTATTCTAGCCGCTAACCATCTAACGATGTTCTTCCATATAATATAATAAGATAGATGCCTTCATCCCACCCAGTAGCAGCAACATAAGCGGGTGTGAAAGCCCATCTGCGGTTGCCAATGACCGGAAAGAAAGCGCTCTGCGAATCAAATTGAACAACGGATAACATAACTTTATGCGGAAAAAGTACAAGCGAATATCCAGGTGAATCTGATCAACACAGAAATGGAGAAGACCAGACAAGAGTTGGATCCGGGCAATGTGACTGTTCAGAAACTGCAAAAAAAGATGAAATCACTCTCCGTCCAGAAACAACGAGCCGAAGCTGCCGCTCAAGCAAACATCGAAAATGCCCTTTTTTTGCACCCAGGTTCTTTATGTATTGTATCTGAGACTATTGTCATCCTCATCTGTAATGAATGAAAAAGATGATGATGGAGGAAACAAATGCCTGAAGCGGGTCGGTTGCTGGCGGATAGAAGCCGTTTATCCTGCTGAGCTTTGATCTCACTAAGTTCTGCTTGCTGCCTGCAGACTGCCTGGACAGAAAAGGGGTACTCGTGTGGTGCTAGGAGAGAGAAAAAAGAGAGCTCTCTTCTCTAAAAGACCAAAGCATAGCGTGACGCTTATTGAACCTTCGGAGAGAACCATAGAGATCAATCACCTCATACATAACATAGGACGACATTACACGAGTTGCTGAGAAGGCACCCCCCTTGAAGCCAGACAGACTCGCTCGCTAGCAACCGTCGTGACGAGCCGAAGGGATCAATGTACCCCCAACCGGGGTTGGATTTGAAGATGGGAAGAATTGTTACAACGAAAGTGAATGTTCATATTCGTCTACTGTAAGACGATGGAGGCGATTCATGACGGGGGTCACAGTCGTGCGTGACTCTATTTAGATAGGAATAATAGTGATCCAAACTACATATTAACTTTCCTTTCTATTTCGGGAGCAGCCGACAGGTAGCTATCGCATGTAGTCGTAGGCGGAGATCAACAAGTGGTCAACATGACGCCCTCACTGAAAGATATGCTCCTCGTCTGCGATTGCAAGCGGCTTTTGAGTTCCATTATTTTGATATCGAACAGTTCCCTGGCCAACAGATCTCTATATGAATTTATGTTGAAGGCCAGTTCGTCGTTCTCCCTTACCAGTTGCGCTTATTCCCCATTATTTAGTTGAGGGGGCAGCCCATAACTAATGACGTTTTCGAGATTCTCGATACGCAAAAAGAGTTACGCTTCGATGTTCGCATTTAGCGCTCGATAATGTGAAAGGGCTTTGGTAGACTGGACTATACAGGGCGCAGATCTCTTCCAGAGTTACCGGGCCTTGGCTAGGCGTCAGGTCTGGAGTACGGTAGAACGGGGCCTTACTTATTTAGGGGTAGAGGGGTAAGGGTCCTTTCTTTTGTTGTTGCACTGAACTAAGTAAGTGTCCTCTTCTCAGAGAGGAGGAGTTGCCTAAAGGATTAGTCCCTCGAGTCTAGTTAACTCGACAGCTTAACACGAATAACGCGCGAGCTTTCCTCGACTATAGCGCGAGTAGAGTGACGCTCGACAAGAGGAACTGCTTAACTTGACAATAGCTCGACTAGGTCGCTTCGCTTCCAAAAAGCAAAATACCTCCTTTCTTGTATTTTGTTTGTCTTTTTTTTGTTAGTTGTACTTGATTGAGTACAGGTAGTAGTAGTGGAGTTGAAGAGGTCGCTATCTCCCCACTGAAGGCTCGCTTCGTAGACTTCACGAGCAAAGAATAGATATGACTTACAATCCGGTGCCCATAAGTTTGCTGTCCTGTCTCTGCCTGTAGGTAGTAGGTCCCTGCTCTTTCCGATAAGCGGATAAGTTGAGGAAAACAAAAGAAACTTCCCTTGCCTCCTCCTGGCCTTGACACTGACGTTGTTGTAGCTCTTGTTTACTCCTTGTTTTCCTTCTTTCTGAAGTGTTGAGTTTAGAGTATGTGACGAACGAGTGGAACGAAGTGCTTCCCTTAATAAATAAGCCCGAGTCCACGATCTAAAGAGGAGCCGAAGGGAGATGGCTAATAGATTGACTTGCTTTTGACCTTTCGTATTCGGCGTTCGGCGGAAGTCAATGGAAGACCAGGAGCAGCAACAGGCACAAGCAACACCAGAAAAAGAAATCGGAATATCTAAATATCAATAAGTAGTCGTAGGAACGAAAGCAAGCGTATTCTATTTCAGAACCTGTCGTACCTTTTAGACCCTGGATCTTCTAGTTGAGCAAGAGAGGAGTGAATCTGTGGATGAAGGGAGCGAAGTTACGAAGCTTCAGACTATAACCTACTTTAGCTCATGGCCTTCTCTTCTTAGCAATAGCCAGTCAGCAATCAAAGAGTAAGTATATGTAGGGAATAGGAGTAGGAGCGAGTAAGAGACGGGGGAATACGAGAGGATAAGGCCGTGGATGAGCAGGAGAAGGCGATTAAGATTGTTAGCCAGAGCCATCGCAATATGGATGGCAGGGATCGCTCCTTTATGCTTTAGCCGATAGGGAGCGAGGAGGTAAAGCATAAAGGAGCTGTTACAGAATAAGGTCTGACAGAATCAGCTGTAAAAACGGATTCTCCGCATGCCATGTCTGTGCTTTACTGCCTGACTTGACTCTAAAAAGCTCTTTCTTTGCAAGTGGCAAGCAGACTATAGCTATGGTTCTATGGTTAATGACTTTATGCTGGAAATGAGGGTATTCAGGTTTGGCATGAAGTACACATGGTTAATTCCTTTATTCAGTAAGCATGGTATAAGAAGAGTATCAACCACTAATTTTGATGCAAATCACTCTATTCTAGTAGAAGAATCAGTGGTGCTTGTCTAATAGATAGAGCAAGAAAGCTAGGAGCAGCAAGGGCAGTGATTGGCGAATCTATAGTTTATGGTTCCTCTCTTTCTCTAAAGGGGTAGACTTTTGGTGGGGTACTTTTTTTATGCTTCCGTCTGGGGGCAATTCCGGAGCAGCATGCTCAGAAGCTACGGACGTAGCCACAACACCTACTGGAAATACAACTAACCCTTCAAATCCTGGACCCTAGTACTCCCCGGGGGGGGTCTTTTCCATCGGTCCCTTCGGACCTGTCGCCCTTACCTGCGGGCTCGGTTCCGTCTATCCCATCATTACCATCTGTTGATGGTGACGTTGAGATAGAGCAGCCAGCTAACCCCGTTGATGACACAACAGAACCGTACAATCAACCTAACGGTTACTGGTTTACGCATAGGATTATTATGGATTATTTCAAAGCGACTCTAGATACCGCCTTCGACAGAAGACCCTCGTACAATAAGTATCGACGAGTCTTCGATCGAGCTAGTTGTTGGCCCCAATTTGAAAAGTAAAGCCAGACTAGTTGAAGTATTGGCTGATATAGCCAACAACCCGCAGAACAATCCCATTAAAGAGAGGGCCAGCCAAATAATGAACTCGATATACGAGCAACAAGTGAAAGATCGAGACCTTGACAACTATCACTTTGAAGATTAGCAATAGAAGAATATTCGTAATTCAAGTCTTTTTTTTTTATTGTAGGATTCATAGCAGCCGCCTCGGGATCCCCGGGATTCGGGATCCTCCATGTCCCGAAAGCCCTAAGAACTATATACTGACGCAGGCTACTCCCCGAAAATGCCTACAGAAGTTGGGGAAAAAAAGGACCAGACGAACAGCTTCTAACTCTAATTACCAGCTCTGTAATGTAATATATACAATCTTAGTCAGCCTGATCTACGACCACAGTTTGCCTGAAGCTCACCTGGTATACTCCCACCCTTCATTCGATCTTGAATGCTCTGTTCCGCTTCTTGATTACATTCAGGGATGACAGCCAGTCTTCTTCCCCATTTGTGAGATGGGGCCCCTTCCTTCGTCCTGAGATGCTTGTCGGAAAGACTTTATTTCAGGATTATGACTCGATAAATATGCGACGTTCTACCTACTTCTCAACCCGGACGATGAAACAACTCTTTCCTTGTTGCGTTTTCGGTATATCAAGACAATAATAGGTTTCGTCTTTGGTGCACATCTCATCTCCGTCACCCTTCGGCTTATGCTGAATAGAAAGAGCTGCAGTATAGGTCTCCGATCACTCGAGTGGTCTTTCGTAATGTAAAGCGAGTCTAAAGTCGATTCAGTCTTACTTCCTAAATCTCCAATATCTGCTCTTTGTATCGGTATCAATGCGCAAAGGCGAATCTCTAACGGTCTCCACTCTCTAAATCGCTCTCTCCTTTGACGTGATTACAGGCGCGGGCGAAAACTCTTTTTTTTTGGCCTTATTCTACTTGTCTAAATATCCCTTAACTCATACTCTCTCTTTAGAGAAAGATGCCCTATGAAACAGTTCCAGGGAGAAGTTAACTGGAACTTATGATCCGCTTTATATCTTTATATAAAGAAATTCATTTTTTATTATGACTATAATTAGGAGAAAAGTATGGGACTCCTGATCTGAATTGCAGGAAATCCTTTGATAACACGTTATCCCACGATCAGACCGTGATCATAGAGAAGTTCATTGATATCTTCATCAATGGATCTCGGTAATACTAACAGCTTACAAAACTATGTTTGTGCTGTATGCGAGCCATCCACCTATTCCTTTGAGGATCCTTATGAAGATAAATTGCGTGAGTTCAAACATAAGATAAAGACAGAAACTATAAATGACTCCTGCTTATGCTTATCTTATTAAAGACTTACCGGATGTATGTATATTAAACATTTTTGATCTCGCTTGATCAACCTGGCTATTCCATTTATGAGATTGAGAGTTCCTAGGCTTAGTAGAGGCTTGGACGCCGGTAGAAAGGAATGATATCGGGTATTGTCTTTCTCGAATAGAGAGTTGAAATGCAATACCCCTTCCTATATTCAAAGGGGGTTCCTCTTCTTCTTCTTTTATGAATCAATATCTTTGTTGAAGGCAGCTAACAGCTATGAGCTAGTACACCGAGTAGCGTGTAGAGAAGGGCTGTCTATGGAAGTTACCAGGCGTCTTCCCAAGGTTATTGTTGAATCGGATTTCCTGATGCCTTTGAACGAGGGAAGTGTGGGATGGGATTTCGGATTCCCCCACAATTACCGAGGAAGAACATTGCCTTGAATTGAAAAAGGAGAAAAAGAAGGTAGAATGCGAACATTAAAGGGAGTTCGGGTCTATAATCCAACAGGTAAGTTCGAGGAATCGTACGAATAATAGGAAAGCCAGGTGTGGCGATCCGATCAACGAAAATCTTCTAAGAAATTACATATCAAAGAATAGAAAATGGAAACTGTCAAGATTAGCGTACTAAACGATTCGATCTATCACCTACTTTCGACTTTGAATAAATCCATACTTGTTGCACTCAGTCATCGTTCCGTCATCCAACATGCTTCTATCTAAGTGATTTCATACCTTATTCCCTCCGCCACCCTCACCCTTAACAGAAAAAAAAGAGGCAGAAGATCCTATTCCTGCTCTTCTGGCTTATACTTACCTGTCAGACCACAAGTCTGGGGCGACTCTAAGTCGGAAGTCTTCTCCCGCAGATAGATCTGCTTTTTCAGGCGTCAGATGCCTGACGAGCTGGGTCGGATTTCTTGGCCTGAGGCAGATGGAATGCTTACTGTGCTGTACAAGTCTGGCTTGCATAGCTCCTCACACTTTCGAAACTCTGCTAATTGCGTAATGTAATAAAGGAGCTACTTTCATTCCCGAAGCCAAAAGTCATACCTTTTTCTGGGGTTCGAAATCAGTAGCTGGCACTGGTCTAAAGGTGAAATCGGGACTGGCATATCTGAACTCTCTGGTAACGGCTGGTGTAAAAGAGTATGATTGAAGACTTGGAGCTCGACTGAGCCTTTCGAGCTGGGACTAAAAGTTCGGGTAAAGGAGGTGAGCTTGGAGATTGACTGGGAAGAAAGGGAGAACCTGGGTCGGCTGAGAGACTTGGACTTGAGGGGAACCCCACAATCCGCTTAGGACCCGCTCCTTCCTTCCCGTTCCTCGTCCATTAAGAAAGGCAGTTTCAGTTGATTCACGTGAAGATAAGTAGATGTGGCCCAGCTTTCTTCGGAACCCGTTGATCGAGTAGTTTATCCGGTTCCATTTGATCTCGGAACTTCACTTCGACCTGGTATTCACTGATTGCACAAAGGCTGGGAACTGATATGCTTAGTTGGGATAACCGTCTTAATAGTTCCTAGTCCTTTGCCCAGTTCTTTCTTATTATTCTATTAAGTTTAAGGCTGATGAAAGAGTTAACTAAATATTTAAGTAGGTACCGGATTGCTTTAGCAATTGGAGCTAAGGCAGCTACTTCTTCTTATAGGTATAGGCTTCTTTTAGAAGTTACCCTTCATGCACACTAACACAAAAGAAAGGAAGCAAGAACAGGCCCACTATTTCAAGAGATTCGTGGGAATAGAAAGGGCGAGAGAGAGTACGACACCAGCCGCATTTTATATTAAATAAATAAAGTTTGGGGATATGGAAGGATGGTGACGTAACAGAAGAGTTACACCTACACGAAAGGCAATTAGGGAATTTTCTTCAACTTGAACAGGGGCTGGCAAATAGAAGAAAGATTCGACTATTCAATCTCATATAAAAAAAGAAACAAAGAAGAAAGAAAAAAACTCCTCAACTGAGGTTTTTGAACTCCAAGCCGTTCGTGGTTGGTTGCCGATAACCAGCCGCTTGAACTCATTGCGAACTGCTTGCCCTGGACGCATTCCATATTATATACTCCGAAAGTCAACGATCCCTCGGGAACAACTCATAGAACCTAGCTCACCAACAAGATCACCTCCCTCAGAGCGGATTCCATAAGAAACTGCAAAAAGTCAAACAACAGAGACTTGCGGGGAAGCTCCCGGCCTATTGGTTGATGAAGGAGCGATGGTTGAATGACTACCTCGCGGGTCGATCACTGTTGGTAGGGGCGATCAAGCTATACTATATCTTATCTATTATCTATATTAAGGCTTATCGATCACAAACCGAGATCACAGATCTGATAGCAAGACTTTCTCCTATAACATAACACCCATTTCTCCTTAACGAAATAAAGCCATTCACCAAAGAAAGTCAATCTTCAAGTCCCCTTGCTCTGTCAGTTGTGAGCCCTTGAGCGCTATTGAAAAAAGTCACGCACAAGGTTCTAACTTCAAGGCCCTTAGACCATTATTCTTTCACCACTAGTTAGATAACCGTATCACTGGAAAGGAAACCGAGCCAAGTGTTCCATTCTAATCTAAGGCTGACACCTTCTTCTGAGAACGGTAGAAAACCACTTTGACTTTAGGAAAGGAAAAGGATGTTCCCTATCAATTCTCTGTAGCCTAAAGCCATACATCTGCTCAATCAGCCTTTCCGGATATTGACGGCTTTTGGCTTGAGCAAAGGACTTTCTTCTAGGTTTGATGCTTAACGAAAACTTACCACCACTTTATTCATCAGAAACATGTCTACTTTGAGTAAAGCAGGGGCGCAAGGATAGAGGAACTATCTAAAATAGAAGATCTCCGGGAAAAAAGAATAGAACCTCCAGAACTACAAAGAGAAAAGAGAATCTGAGATAGCAGGAGCTCCTTCAACACTCATAGCTGCCAGAACTACGGCTCATTCGATACCAGAAGAATCCAACTTCCAGACCAGAAAGGAGGTGGGCAACTAAGAAAAGCTAACAGCAGGTTTTCTTAAGCTGCAAGCAAAAACCTAAAAGTTGGCGTAAGAGTCGAACTACAAAAACCCGGAGAAAGCCGCGAACAAAGGATCGGATTGAAGGCGAGGACAGGGATATTCAAATTCATTTTCAAAAAGGTATCCCTTTCTGGTCTCGTTCCCTTACCCATGTGCAATGGGGCAATCACCCCTTGTTTTTCCTCAGGTAGCTAAAAGTAGTCCAAACTAAGATCTTCACTTCCTAAATACTCAAAAAAGACTTGAAAAAGACAAGGCAAACAAAGAGAAAAAGAAAGTAGCAACTATCAAACTAACCAATACACTTACTGATTACTGAGCACAAGGGGGAAGGAGAGGCTGACGATAGTGATAGTTGATAGTATAGGCTATCAGCTTAAACTCATAGAATATCCTTAGCCCAATAGCCCAAGGAATCTTGAGCTCTACTCTAGCATAGCTGCTCCGAAACCTATTAATAACGATGTTCCTGTTAGGACTAAAACAGACTATAGACTATATATAAGGATAAGACCGAAAGCAGGATTGCCGATTAGCTCCACAAGCAGATAGAGATAGGACCGTAGCGACAACGTTTTTACACCCGGGGAATGCCTTCCCGAAAACAGAGTTCGTACTTATTAAGCCGAACCAGAGCTCCAAACGCGAAACCGTGTCAGGTGGCCGAATAGGATCTTTTTCTTTTGTTTGGCCCCAGGACAGAGACTGCTACTCCAACAACAGGCTCTTTCTTTCTATTTCTAGTATTAGAGTAGGAAGAGGATCATACGGGACTAGTACTTATTCATTATTCAATGGGGTGCCTCCACTTCGACAATTGCTTTAGCAGGAAGACCAGATGTTGTCCTTTTTTGAGCAAGAAAGAATAAGAAGAAAAACATAGTATTCTTATGACGAATTCTAAATAAGAATATGGATTAGAAGGAAGACTCTCTATAGCTGCTAATGGGCAAAGGCTGTGAATTCATGTCAATCGGTGTGGCTCCAGTTTGGTGTTCCAGCTTCAAGATAATTATCCTTTCGACTATTAAACCTTCCACCAAGAACTGATTCAATAGCTGCGCTTACGGATAGTTGACCAAGAGCCTCTACGATCAGCGGAAATGCCATTAACAGCGGGTAGGCAAAGGTTATTCTCGATGCAGTGGGAACAGTAAGAGCGGAAAGGGTTATTAACAGGCTATTCGGGATGACAGTTTATTCCCCCAGCAGATACGAGTACTCAAGCATCGGCAGCATTCACAGCAGATGAAATAGCTGCCTATTCTTTTGCTACAGAACAAGGCATTCCGACTACACCTTCTTTGCTCCACTACAGCTATTTCTGGGGGAACTGGCACTAATCGAATTTCGTTCTCATGGCAAAAGTCTTGACGTATAGAGCAAAGGGCTAAATTTTCTCTCTGCCTTTTCAAGCGCAGGGTTTTCATTAAATGAATGCCAGTTATTAGCTTAAAATCTCAATAGATAAGAGGTCTATCATGCTAAATAAAGAAACGTTTTTCAAGTCTTCAAAACCTCCTTACGTTCTTGGCTTCGTCCTTTAGTGAGAAATCTCGCTTTCGGTCTTATCCTTATATATAGTCTGCGGCTCACCCCCTTGTCACTTTAGGGGAAAGCCCAACCTCTTTGTTTGAATCGCGATCTATGGCTATTTGACTTTCAACCTCTGTTTCAGTCAGGTAAAAAACCTTCCTCCTGCTAATCTGGCCATGGCCATTTCCGAAGACACCAGCTGTAGTAGCTGTGAAAATCAAATCTCTGGATTCTATACAATATTATATACAATATAGGGCCGATCGACAGGAGCGAGGAGCTAGCCGCCTGACCCGGATTTACGAATCAAACCCCAAGCCAAAGATAAGCTCTTTTCACAAGCCGGAATTTAGATGAAGCTTACTACGAGACGAGAAAAAATCAAGCTCCATAGAATGCTTTTTAGGCTTAGTAAGCACCTATTTCCTCTTTAGGAAAGGCTAAACCTCCAATCTCCGAACCACCAGATCCTGACCCTTTTTTTCTTGAAAAACTAGATCCCAAAGCTCCACCATAAGAATAAAAGGAATGTGAACTCTATCTTTTTGGGTCTTCCTGTACTGAATGACTGATCGACCCAGAATAGGGGCCCTTTGTCGACTAATCATACAAGATTGAGGGCATCTCTAAAAGACCATGCTTTTAGGTTTTTTTTCGTGAAGCTCATCGGATGACGAATAAAGAGCCTGGCCATCTTCGCATTGAACTTCCCGGCTTCAATGCTCTCAATTGCAAGGGACATAATCTTTCAGCTTCCCCAGGTCCGGAAGCGGTCATATACAACTTAGGAAAAGACTGGTCCAACCATGCATAGAAGTAGTGGACCGGGAATTCTGCATTGCACTGGCCTGGACCCACTTTCTCTTTGGCAACAGCGCCCAAACCGCAATAAATGCTGGCAAGGACGGCCGAAGTTATGGCTACTCTCTATCCCTGTGTTATTAATCGCCCTGTTTCTAATTCGATTTTCAAGGCTAAGGCTCTCCCGCCTAGGGCTAGGGAAGGGGATCTGTCCGAAAAGGAGCATTAGCCATACTATGTAACTACAAGACAAGGGCTCTTTCCGAAAAGGCTTGGGTCGGCCATTAGTGCTATGTTTTTTCAGCTTGACGGCCGTCAGTTGCTGACGCCTTCTCTTCCTCCTATTGAAGATGCCTTCACCTCTGCTTCCCCTGCACCTAGAATATGGATCTGGAAGTTACTTAGATGCTGGTTAGAAAAGCTACTCAATCTGTTAGAAAAAGAAACCTGCTCCTGCCTTTCTTTCTTTGCTTCTAATAATAGAATGGAGGGCCAGACAGAGGGACGTAGCTTCACGGGGCTGTTCTTTACTCAACATACGCAACTAAGTCTACTAAATAGACTCCTGCCTTTTCCTCTACTTTTTTCTTTTCTGTTTCGTCTGGTGCTTTAATAGCTCGATCTGGAACCAACCTATGGTACTGTCTATCATGCAATTAGGTTAACAACCGGCTATGGAGCTTGTTATGTTCCTGCCCTGCTTCTGCTGCGGGCGTCCCCTCCGACGGTCTATCTGCTACTTAGTCAACAGGCTTAAGTCCCGGATCAACAAGGTCATCTACTGGAACTGCGCCTAGATATGCGTACAAAGGAATGCTGGTACTGGAAAGGAATTGGACTAGATGATGGTGGGACAGGCTTCCCCCTATCCACGCCGGTCCATCCACACTTCTACTGGGATATTAGGCTATCTCGGAACAGGGAAAGATACTGGACGGAGTTGTGCTTTTCCCACCTTGGCCAGGAAGAGATGTGAGACGAGGTTCTTCAACCATTACTTTTCTTCAACTTTGAATTCCGGGTCAAGATCAGGTGGTAGCTTATTTGCTGGTGCTATGGAGGATCTGGGTCTCGCTTACGAACATCAGAATCTTTCGATCCAAAACAAACAAATATAGATCAGACGCATCTGGCTCTTCCTTCTTCCTAACGATCACGAAAGACAGAACCCCGATTACTAGCACTAGGATCCCTACTTGAACAAAATTCTTGATCTTAACTCCCGATAATGAAAATCATAATCTGATGAGTGTCGGCCCGGTCAATCACCTACTATACTCACGGCTTACGGATTTCGTCTCTCTTCCTCTGGGATCACTTTGATAGGCTTAATCTTAATCTTGACGCCGAGCGCGGGTCAAGCCTGACTTAAAAGGAACTCAAAGCCAGTGCCCACTGGGCTGACTTCAAAGACGAGTGTCTTCCCTGCTCCCTACTCTCCCGGGATTCTCTATTCCCGTTACTGATGCGTTTTCGTTTGAAGTCAATTCTGGAACGGGCAGAGTCCCAACGTCAAAGTCAAGACCTATGCTATACGCGCTTCCTATCTTTGCTCTTCGATTCCCTTTCGTTTCTGACTCTGCTGGAGTAGGTGATGAGGCCGACAGTTAAGGGGAAGCTTTGCGGCTAGAGCAGAGAAAACATCTGTAGAGATGAATTCAAGCAAGACCCGTGCCAGCTCCGTTTCTTATTCGTTGATTCTATAGTCGCTAGGCGTTGACGGCCGAATCAGATGTTATGAAAAGGGTAAGCTCAAGCCTGAACTTAAAGGGAAGCTTCTTACATACTTATTGGCTAGGCTTCCTCTCTTATACTGCTATGCTAATAGGCTGACTACTTCGAGTGACTTTTTCTTCTTCTTCTTGGTTTGGTGGCGTGCTTTCGCACATAAGAAAAAAGTGAAAGGATTGAGCCGCCCCCCTACCCTAAGTCATTGCATTGATAAAGATGAGTGCCCTGGTTTCCCGCCTTGGATGTGAAGCTTTGAATCTAACTAGTTGATGAACCAAGCACTGGAGGAGAAATTATGATCCTCGTTTTCTTTTCTGTGGCTATGGGAATTTATAATCTTCCGGTAGAGGAAGAAAGGTCAAATCTTTACGTCAGGTCAGCGCTTTCTCTTTGTCAGAATCCTTTCTTTTATCGAATCTGCTCCCGGTGGTTAAGGTTAAGTAAGGGCAGTAGGAAAAGACTAGCTTGATAGCTTGAGTGGGCAGCATTAGATTCGTTAGAGTCGCTAGCTCTTCTTTCTCTTGTTGAATCAGTCACTCTTCTTTCCTCTTTTTGCTCTTGTTCAACGGTAATGGACTTACAGGCTTGGGATACATCGTCTGATTCAGGAGTGGCAGAACCGTTGACACCAGATGCTTGGGCTTCAACCGACTTCAAATGAAAGAGAATTGAATAAAAGCCAAAACGAAAATAGAATGATATATAATAATAACTTTTTTTCTGGGCTGAGCTAAAGTCTGAATATCAAAGTGAAACTGGGGAAAGAACCCGAAACCCTGGATTCCCAGTACTGGCCCACTTCTCCTCTTCGTCAAGACTTTGTCTTTTAGGGAAAGAAAGACCAGTGGCAGCCCGCCCTTTTCAAAAAAAGATTGAAAAAGTCCTCTTTTCTCCTATAAATAAAAAAAGATAGGCGCTTTCTTTTCTTAAAAGACTATTATGGGATTCATTCCTCTTATCTTTCCCGAGGCTAGTCTATCTAATGGATGGAATCAAAAATATTTGACCAGTCCTGATTTCGCAAAGGAGTGGGCATCAAACTTAATGGTTTAAGGATCCATGACGATCAGAGCGTAGGCAGAATGTATGGGATCGAAGAGAACTCTTCTGACGCGCTATTGAGAAAATCAAAAACATTCTTTTCTAGTCTTGATTCTCTCATATTGAAGTTATGGAAAGAGCATTTAAGCTTTGGTGAAAGAGTAGTAGTAGTTCGTGAGACATGCTCAAAATCAAGATTCGTTAGTCCTGGAATGAAGCCCCTAAAAGGCGCCTCGGAAACGGAAATCCTTTCCTCATTTATGCTATTTAAAAATTTCATAAAAGAAAAAGACCGATCCCGACAAGCTCTACTAGGAGGCCGGTTTGGGCTTCAACGGGAAGAGAAAATTCGTCGTTCTTGGTATATACTGGTGCAATTGTTGAGGCGGAGCACGACCCTGGTAGGGCTTATGTTCAGTCTTTCTTCTTTCATCGCGTCACGGAGTAGGAAGCGCTACCGCAATAGGTGATTCAATGACCCCGGCAGTAGACTACGAAGTGACCTCTTCATATACAAAATATTTACAAAAAGAAAATCTTCTTTAAGTAAATATAAAGCATTTATGAAACCTATCCTCGGAAAACACGAATATGTTGTTTTTGGTTTCTAATTATAATGATTGATTCACTCCTATCCGCTCATAAGATCAGGAAGAAAGGATACTCCAACAGCCTGAAAAGTGGTGGTATGATATCGATCCCAATCCTTCTGTAGTTAGTTTGAGAGTATGTTCTGCGGTTAACCTACATTGACTCCGTCTTTTCAAAGGGCTGAGATCTCGCCCCATCGCCTTCAACGACTAGAAAGCAGCCTTCCTCGATCAATATCTAACATAACTTGCCTGACTCAATCCATAGATATAGCACTAGCTAGTAAAAGAGGAATCCATCAATCACGCACGATCCAGTAAATAGAGTACGAGAGTTGCTCACACCCGGCTGTCTCTGTCCAAAGCTATTGAATTGAATCAATCTCCAATCTCTGCTCTTTCAAATCGCTCTGTCCAGGTTGGGATTTTGTCTGTCCACCAACTCCATTCCTCAGCAAAGCAAGCCAATCAGCGCGGGAAAGCCATAAAGGAGAGGGGTATACTCCAGTAATTTCGGTTAGTTACTTTCTTTCTTGCCTTTCGTCTAAGTAGCTCACCAGTAGAGAGAAACTACAATAGTAAATAGCTCACTTCAGGAAGCGAGCAACCCTATTTCCTGCTACAGGATCGACCCATAGCTCAAAAAATCTTGATTCATCTCCCCCTGAAGCGAGGACTTTTCAAACGGGTCGGGGTACGTACATGATAACAAGGAAACCGCGTTTTAAGCAACGATCATGCCAATGTAATTAGTTTTGTTTTAGTCCTGATCAATACATTAGTTGTTTGCCCACCCGGAAAGGATAAAATGGCACGATAGAATTCCGGTTAGGCTGTTGTCGGCGCTGTGGGACCTTTGTTTGATAGTCCCAGGTATTATTCCCCCCCCTTTCTCTTCTAGAGCGAGATGAGAGATGGTAGCCACCAGGAAGTAGGTGGGGAGGGAAATGAATAAGTAAGTACATGCAGGAGGTATGTAACCAAAATAAGGAGAGATTTAGTAGGAAAGTGGAGTATCCTTTGCGGCTTTCGCCGAGACTGTGTTAAGCGCATTCGTTGATTCCTTCTGGCCAGAACATCAAAAAAAGAGTAAGTGCTTGAAGCTCTTTTCGTAGACTCAGAGTCTTCCCTTCTCTCTTCTTCTATAGTGCACCTTTCTATTCTAGTAGACCGCCGATATACTTTTGCTCCTCAACGTTGAGGGTTTCGGATGAACTTCTTGCAGTCAACTAGTTTCCTAAGGAGACTTTGTGACTACTATGTCTCACCAGCCCCATGTAAACCACTTTCGGGCGGGGAAAGCCCACTTGACGGAAGCTCTGGGACTGGACCCTTGATGAATCAAAGTCAACCAAAGCACCTACTCGAGCGGAGAGAGAAAGACGGTTCTCTACGGAATCAAAGACGGAGCTGAGATTCTTTCTCTTTTTCTATATTATTTTATCTAATTCCAAGGCAAGTTCATCCTCTAGAATCACATCGGAGGAAGGCAGTTCTTATCAATGGAGCAGTCTTTGGTTGAAGGATCTAAAGTAGATAAATCGTCCTTTTTGCTCCAAGACCGTTTCCATTTTTCTAGCGTTAGGGGTGGCTAAAGGCAATCTTATAAGACCCCTCCCCCGAAGAGCAGAAAAAAAGAAAATCCGCGGCTTTTTTCGACATTCTTTTCGATCTTGTTTGGTCTCTGTGTGTGGGTAAGACAAGGAAATGCATTTGATCAGAATTCTTCTAGGCGCTGTCTTTACAAGACATGCTTTTCGAACTGACGTAGCTCATGATCCGGTCTCAGTAGGTTCCGGGCAAACCGCAGTCATGGGGGTCCTTCCAGTGATTTCTTTCAGTGGTCGCATCCCTATTCCTTAAAAAAAAAGAAAGAAGGCCACGGTGGCGCTTTCTACTAGGATAGGTTAAACTACCAGCTTCTGCCTATAGTCTCGTCCGTGCTTTTACTCGGATAGGGCCTAGAAGAAACCATTCCTTTCTTCTTCTGGGGTGAACTTCTTCCATTGCCCGATTCAAGGAATGGTTCTGTCTCGTGGAATGGTTTAAGGCTTGTCCACCTACGACGAGCTAGGAGAGAATTCGTCTATCTAAATGCCAGTCAACTTCTTTTCTCCTTAGGCCGGGGCTGTTAGTCTATTTCCCCTTTATTGAGACATTGAGATGTGTGTGATCCAAGTACCACTTCACCGTCTTTGGGGCATAAAGTCTCTTTCCCCTGGGAGATGTGATCAAAGGACCAAAAAGCCATATTGGCTGTTAGACTCGTTCTTCTTGAGTTAAAGTGCTTCCTATCCTTTGTCTGCTTGAAACCTGGCATTGAGTGTGCACCTTGGGAATCAAAGACTTTGTTGGAGAACTTCTCCTTTCTATGGGAAAGGTTTCCAATACGGATTCTGCCCTTGTCCAGCTTAAAAGCAGATGATGATCCCTAATCAATAAGCGCGAGATACTTCTCGAAGTTCTATCTACGGTTGGGCTACTACCAAGTGCGTATCGCGGAAGGAGACGAGCCAAAGACGACCTGTGTGACAAGCAAGCAACCTTACTAATGAAGGGGAATTGGATTTGGTTATCCCTTTTGGACTCACCAATGCCCCTGCCACCTTCGTTCTGCACCCTCCACAATGAGCTATTCCACCCGTACGACGACGACAGGTCGTAGACTTTGATCGTGGGCTATAACTATCCGTTAAACGAACACGTTAGCCACCTCCGGACCGTAAGGTATTAAGGAAGAATCACCTCTATGTAAAGAAAGATAAATGCTCCTTTGGACAGACAGAGATCCTATTCCTAGGGCATTGGATGGGCATCAGAGCCATCGAGGAGTGGCAAGCACCCCCCTTTCCTTTCAAAAGAGTACTTATAGTGAGTGAGCTAAGATCATTTTTAGGGCTCGTGAACTATTACCGAAGATTCATCGTTTTTACTCGAAGAGGGCTGCTCAACTCAAAAATCTCTTAAAGAAGGACGTACGGACCGATCATGGCACTGCACTGATCGGAAGAGTGTCAAAGAGCTTTGAGGACCTAAAGCGGGCAGTGATTGATGACCCCGTATTGCAGTTGCCAGATTACACTAAGCCATTTGAAGTACACACGGATGCGTCAGACTATGCCATAGGCGGTGTGCTAGTATAATAAGGTAAGTAGCATATGAGATCCGAAAGCTCAATGAGACCGAAAGGCGTGGTCCAAGAGAAGGAGATGACAGCAATAGTGCACTACTTGAGAACGTGGAGGCGGGTCACGATTTGTGGTCAAGACGGATAATGTGGCGACGAGTGACTTCCTGACCCAGAAGAAACTCACGCCAAAACAAGGTTCTTTCTAGATTGCAAGCTTCACAAAAAAGCCAAGTTTGATTGATATGGTGCGTCAGTATAAGCTTGGACGAACCAACCAGGTCGCGGATGCCTTAAGTAGGAAGACAGAGCTGGCGGCATTTAAGTGTGAGGCAGTGGCAGCCACCAGCAGGGTCACGAGTACCCTAACGCATCGTATTCGAGATGGGCTTGAAAAAGGACCCGCGAGATTTATTTGCACTTTTTTTGCTAAGGAATGCAAAAGGATCAAGGATGGGAAAAAAATCACGGAATCTACTTTTTTTTCTTCCAAAACCTAGTTCACTCGCTGAGTCTTGCCGCATCCATTATAGAATGGTTAAAGCGCCCCAAGGGGAAAATTCGTAGGTTCGATTCCTGCTGGATGCACTTGGAACGTTCAGTTCAATCGCTGCTCACGGAATTTAGACATCTAGCTCGCCCTTATAGCTTATGGGGCACTTCACTCGCTAGGGAAAGAAAAGGGGTAGATGACTGAAAATCCCGCTTAGAGATCGCAACTATAGTCAGAGTAGGAGTTCCCCTCCATCATCTCCGTCGAGGCCTCGTTTTACCCGGTTGATCCGTCGGATTGAAACCTCCATTAGATTCGGCAACGAAGGACGAGATTACCTTAGGCTTTTATGTCCCGAATGTTCTCTTTAATAAGGTCGCCTTGACCGGGCTCTTCACCGTATAACCTTGACCCGAAAAACTGGAGCACAGCTATACTTGAATCGCTTTCACTAGAACCCGAGTCATAGAGGCACTTTTAGTTTTGCCTTCCTTAAGTCCAGGGACGACCCCCTATGTTTTTTCGTGGAGCGCAGAATTTGCCTTAATCGGCGAGAGTATATACAATCTATGCCACTGGCAAGAGCATGATTGAGAGCTTTATACTGTAGTCTGTAACTCTTCAATTGGTTATTGGCTCTACCCCCAGCCCCTTCAGATTCCGTATCCTGCTGCTTCTTTGCTTGCTTTTCTCGATCAAGCATTCCTGTGCTTATCAAAGAGGTAGTAGCATTTGGGGTGACAAGAATTTCATTTTCCGGATAAGCCGGCACAACTCTTGCTTGCTGTCTGTATGTGGTAGGGTCTGGTCAACTGCCCGGCCACCTCTTTAGCTCATCTCTTGTCAACGCTAGCACTTTTTAATAAATGATGCCATTCCCGACTCGCGAAGTGAAGCTCAATCTCTATTCATTAGTTCAGCGCGTCGATGTAGAACTGGATCGTATATGGGGTCAAGAGATCTTCAATCTGGAATTTTCTTATATATATTGCAATCCTTCTTAGTGAAAAATTACTCTACAGACTAAAACGGGGAATGCACTATGGGGACTCAATAAAAGAAATTATTTGAGACTTAGGAAATGAAACTTCCATTCAACTATAGTCGAGAAGAAATAAGTCTCAGCAGGCACTAAAGGGGAAGCGACGAGACGGAATTTCAATATAAGAATAGAGGGGGTGAAGTAAAGATAACTGACGCAATATAGATTTTTAATGCTTCCCATTCATTTTTTTTTAGAAAGATGCTCATCTGTAATAGAGTATAAGTAATGGGCGCATCGCTTTCTCATCTGTAATAGAGTATAAGTAATGGGCGCGCTTGGCTAACGAATCAAAACCTTGGTCCGCTTTCATTGGTCTAGTCCGGTCATTGCTTATCTCTTTCTTCTCTATCGGTGAATTGGGGGAAAGAGTGCACCAATTAGGGGAGGCCGATGAGGGCAAGAAATAGGGGAGTAGAGTAGTTGGCACAGGCGGGTCAATCCAGTACGTACGTCGCTTTCGTTCTTTCCATTCAATAGCCCATTCCCCCCGGTCGCATCTGTTCTATTCAGCCAATCCGAAGCTGCTTGCTTCATCCCGCCCTGCCTGTTCATCGGTCCTACCCTATCTTGAATCTTGAATCGTCTTTGTGTCGGCATCTGTCCCACTGGCTGTTGAAGGTGCTGGCTGATGAAAGACATCCCCAGAATGCCCCACTTTCTTTTCTGCCTATCTCAAAAGTTTACCTTATGGGTCTTTTTTTAGAGCGCTGCTTTCACATGATGCAATATCTAGGCCTCCTAGACCTGCTCTCTCGCCCAAGCCTCATAGCATTCATATTCCAAGCACTAAGTCTTCCCTGCCTGCTCAGATGCGTCAATCCGCCTATCTGTACCTTTTTCCTCGCATAGAGAGCTGACGTAGTTCTTGGTAGGAGGGAACTAAGACTGTAGATAAGGTTCATTGCTATTTGCTCTCCCGCTACGCTAGTACTTAAGAGACTATCTTAGCCCAGAGTGATCCCCCACTACCAAAAGAGGTGGAGACAGGTTTCTCTCGTCAGCCCCTTACCTAAGGCTACCTTCACGTCACTTCCTTGAACTCGCTTAAGGAAATCCCAAGCTCCAACACTCGAAAAGAAAAACTACACAACAACAAGGCAATGGGGCCTACAGAG